TTTTTTGGCGGTTTTATATGATAGCCCCGGTTCCTCTCGATTTGTAATCTAATAGACAAATCCATTGGTTCCGTTAGGTTAGCTATATGCTGTGTATTATCAATAATTTCCACGGAAGGCGGTAAGATGATATCTTGAGCAGTTACATATCCAGGGCCCTTGACACAAATAGACGCGTCATGAATTCCATACAAATTGCTTCTTAATACAATTTCTTTCAAATTCATTAAAATTTCATGTACTGATTCTTGAATACCTGTTATAGTAGAAAATTCGTGTGTGATTTTCTCAGATTTTGCACGTGTGATACATGTTCCTTCTATTTCTCCAAGCAAAGCTTTTCGCATCGCAATGCCGATTGTGTCGGCTTGCCCTTTCATAAGGGGAGACAAAAGAAAGCGTCCATAATAAAGACGCTTACTATCGGCTCTTGATTCAACACATTTCCACCGTAATGTCCGAGTAGATATTATTACTTTCTCTCGAACCATAATAATATTTATTTTGATCAAATCATTGAATTTTTTATTTCTCTTGAAATCTCTTCAATGTTTATTTTTACACACGTCGTTTTTTAGGGGGTCTGCAGCCATTATGTGGCATGGGGGTTACATCCCGGACAAAATTTAATAGTATACCACTTCTACGAATAGCTCTTAATGCTGCATCTCTTCCGAGACCAGGACCTTTTATCATGACTTCTGCTCGTTGCATACCTTGATCCACTACTGTCCGAATAACATTTCCGGCTGCGGTTTGAGCCGCAAAGGGTGTCCCTCTTTTTGTACCCCTAAATCCACAAGTGCCGGCGGAGGACCAAGAGATCACCCGACCCCGTACATCTGTAACGGTCACAATAGTATTGTTGAAACTTGCTTGAACATAAATAACTCCTTTTGGTATTTTACGTGCATTCTTACGTGAACCAATACGTTCATTCCTGCGTGAACCCATTTTTGGTAAAACTTTTGCCATATTTTCTCATCTCAGAAATATAAATCAGGGATGGATGGATATATCCATTTCATGTCAAAATAGACCTTTTTTTTTTATTTGTACATCGGATCCTTTAGAGATCTTCCGCTTAGAAAGATTATCCTTGTCTTTGTTTATGTCTCGGGTTGGAACAAATTACGAAAATTCGTCCCCGTCGACGTATCAGTTGACATTTTTCACAAATTTTACGAACAGAGGTTCTTATTTTCATATTTGTTATTCCTTCATTTTGAATATACATACTTCATTTTTTTTTTTGAAGCAAATGAGTTTTGAAATCTTGACTTGTATTCCTATGAAAAGAATATTGAAGTTGAAAAAACTACCTAATCATTCGAATCTTTGTTGCGGAATTTATAACCTAGACTTAAATGCTCTCTGGTCAAATCATAATAACTTCTTTCCATTTTGACTCTAGTTCCTATAAACGAACCTGGAGGATACCGCGGGAAAGTGATTCAGGAATTCAACTTTTCTGAATCCATTTTTACTCTTTCATTTTATTTAAAACCTTCTTGAAAGATCAACTAATGTACTGACTAATATAATGTCGGAAGAATGCTATTAGAAACCTGTTCTTTTTCTTTTTTTTTTCACAAAACAAATATAAAATCCGGATAAAATTCGGATATCAGAAAGATTACCATATATAACATAAGATTTCTCCACCGATTCCTTCTAATCGAGCTTCTCGGTCTGTCATTATACCCCGAGAAGTAGAAAGAATTACAATTCCCATCCCGCCTAAAATTCTAGGAATTTTTTTATAATTAGAATAGATTCGTAGACCGGGTCTACTGACCCGTTTTAAATTTAGATTAATTCTATACGGTCCTCCCCTATTCCTTCTATGTCGTAGGGTTAATTCCACAAAATTTTTGTTGGTTTCCCGATGTTTCCTCACATTTTCAATAAAACCTTCGCGTAAAAGTATTTTAATAATGTTTGCGGCGATGTTAGTAGATGTTATTCGAACAGTTCCTTTTCTATTCATGTCAGTATTTCGTATGTAGGTTATTATGTCAGCAATAGTGTCCTTACCCATAATAAATTCAAATTATCATTACCTCCTAATCTTGATATAATCAACATACTTTTTTTATGAATTAATTATTTTAAAATTAATTATTTTAATAAATTTATAATAAATTTATTACAGGTATATGTGTAAAACACAATCTACTAATTAATTTAAATTAAATTTATTTCATGCCACTATTCGAACTAAAGTAGATTATGGTCTTATTTTAAATGTTATATTTCATCTTATCCTTTATAATGCGTTATCTTATAAAATTATCTTAAAAAACTTCAGGTGCTAATGAAATTATTTTAGTGAAATTTAACTGTCTCAATTCCCGTGCGATCGCACCAAAAATTCTAGTTCCCTTTGGATTCCCTTCTTGATCGATAACAACTGCAGCATTGTCATCATATCGTATTATCATACCGTTGTTACGTTTGAGTTCTTTACAAGTACGTACAATTACAGCTCTGATCACTTCTGATTTTTCTAGAGGTGAATTTGGTATTGCGTCTTTGATCACAGCAACAATAATGTCACCGATATGGCCATATCGTCGATTACTAGTCCTTATAATTCGAATACACATCAATTCTCTGGCTCCGCTGTTATCTGCTACATTCAAATGGGTCTGAGATTGGATCATATCATTTTGTAATTTGTTATTTCAATGCAAAGAAAAAAAAAGAAATATTGTTTGTCCAAAAAAAAAAAAAAGAGACTCGCGATTGCTTTTTTTCAGCCCCAAGGTCTTTTTTCTTTTGATTCTATATACCTATCTCGAAATAATGAATTGAGTTCGTATAGGCATTTTGGACGCTGCTATTGAAATAGCCCTTCTAGCTATATTTTCTGCTATTCCGCCCATTTCATAAAGTATTCTACCCGGTTTAGCGACAGCTACCCAATATTCGGGGGATCCTTTCCCCGAACCCATACGTGTTTCTGTGGGTCTTACGGTAACGGGTTTGTCGGGAAATATACGTACCCATATTTTTCCGCCGCGGCGCGCATTTCGTGTCATTGCCCGACGTCCTGCTTCTATTTGTCTAGATGTGATCCAAGCGGGTTCAAGTGCCTGAAGAGCATATTTACCGAAACAAATACGATTACCTCGATAAGATATTCCTTTCATTCTTCCTCTCTGTTGTTTACGGAATCGCGTTCTTTTAGGGTTATAGTTGATGGTTCTTTCTCTACTCCATCTCTATTACAGAACCGAACATGAGAGTTTCTTCTCATTCAGCTCCTCGCAAATGAACTGATTCAAATAAAAAAATCTATCTATGTAAAAAAAATCTATCTATGTATATGTATGTAATTGATGAATAATATACTGAATCATGGGAATCTTTGAGATTTGACCTAATCTTTGAGATTTGACCTAATTTATTTCGAATTTATTTACTAATTAATTTATTAATTCTATTCTATTATTAATTCGATTCAATATTTCTCTTTTATTTCTATTTTATTTTTTTTTTTTTTTATTTATTTATTTAATTTATTTATAAGTCTTTATTATTATGATATTAGATTCATTCCTTAAAGTTTAGGAATCCAATAACATAATAATCTTCGCGGGCGAATATTTACTCTTTCAATATTTACTTTTACTTCAATGGGTAGGGTTAACCAATCATCTCTCAGAATAAATAGATTGTTTCCTGGTTCGTTTCGCCATCCCGCCCAATAAATCATTAAGATTCGTTTTCAATGAAAAAAAATCTTATGTATTCACCGATTCTGTCGTTCCCATCACTTCTTGATTAATGGTTAGGTCTTACGTTTACAGCGGAGCCCCTAATAAAATTCTCTAATAAAATAATGAAATTGGATGAAATTAGTTCTTGAGTCAACCTTCTCAATCTTTATTGGCCCGAGGCTCTTGATTTTTTTTTTTGTTCTATGAACAGCTTCCTTTAATTTTAATTTTAAATTAATTTAAAATTAATTGGTATTGATGCTTTATTACCTCGGCTTTTATGAGATGACTCATAGACCTTACATATTGGAATTCTATATCGTTAATATCTTTTTTTCTTTCTTTCTCTCAACTTTTCCTTTATCCGCAATATTTTATATTTTGCTTTACAACTCATAATCAGATTGGTTTTTCTTTTGTTTTGTTTATGCAAAAAAGTATTTTAATTATTATAATGATAATGATATGACCAATATAGTCATATCTTGATTTCTTCTTTAGATCCAGATAATGCGAAGTGATGAGTTGGGTTATTAGTTCTATATTTATTAGTTCATAGTATGGGTTAATCCATCTTTTTTTATCATCCTGATCCTAAAAATAAAAAAAAAAAAAACAACGAGTCACACATTAAGCATAGCAATTATATCAAATTATCAATAGAATTTTTTATTTTATTCAACCTTATAGAATTCTAATTCTAATTGTTCCTTTTTTTTGTTCAATCAAAAAAAAAAAACAAAGAAGGAAAGAATTTGTCATTTTTTGTGCTATTTCTATCAATGGCTATAACGTAAAAATGACAAGTTAAATAAGGATCTTCTATTTCTTATTTTTGTCTACAAATATCCAAATTTTTATGCCTAATACCCCATAGACAGTCCTAACTGTATAGGAACAATAATCGATTTTAGCTCGAATAGTTTGTAGAGGAACCCTACCTTCTCTAATCCATTCGACACGTGCAATTTCTTTTCCGTCAAGACGCCCTGCAATTTGTATTTGAATTCCTTTTGTATCCGTCTGTTCAGTTAATTCAATAGCCTTTTTTATTGCTTTGCGAAAAGAAACTCTATTCTTTAATTGTCCGGCTATAAATTCTGCAAGAATATTAGGGTGCCCGTAAGGGTTTGTAATTCTTGTAATAGTGATGTTGAGTTTTCGATTTACAAAATTAAGTTCTTTTTTTACATTCATCTGTAATTCTTCGATTTTTTTAGGTCTATCTTCCATTAATAATTTTGGGAATCCCATATATATTAGGATTTGAATCAC